TAGATTGACCCACACTAGCACTTCCACGCAATAACTCTACTAAAGGTGATCCTATTACGGGAATAGCTTCAGGTACGCCTGTCACGATTTTTACTGCCCAATAACCGATTTGGTCCCGGGGTAAGGAATAACCAGTTACACCAAACGATGCAGTCAATACAGCTAGAACCACACCCGTAACCCAAGTCAATTCGCGAGGTTTTTTAAATCCGCCCGTGAGATACACACGAAATACGTGTAGAATCATCATTAGGACCATCATACTTGCTGACCATCGATGAACTGATCGGATTAACCAACCAAAGTTGACTTCAGTCATTATGTATTGAACAGAGGCAAAAGCCTCCGTAACGGTCGGACGATAGTAAAAAGTCATAGCAAAACCCGTAGCTACTTGTACTAAAAAACAAGTAAGTGTGATCCCTCCTAGACAATAAAATATATTGACATGAGGAGGAACATATTTACTAGTTATATCATCTGCAATCGCCTGAATCTCGAGACGCTCCTCGAACCAATCATATACTTTATTGAGATAGGTAAACCAAGGGGACTCCCCCTCTGAGAACCGTATATGAGAATTTCATCTCGTACGGCTCAAGCAGAAACACCCAAATACTGATTACAATGGATATGTAATAGAAAATTTGAAATTTATTATTTATCCACTTGATTCAATCGTCTCTGAAGATACGAAGGAACCAAAATCCGAACTCTCTTCTTTGTTGTGATGAGAATGCCAAAATATCAAGTTAGCTCATCTGTCTTTATGTTGATCGTTACAGGCCTCTTGAATCTTCTATTCCCCTATTTATTTGTTATTTGATTTGTTGTTTTTGTTTGTGCGTAATGCAGATTGACTATTGTTTACTATTTTTTTTTTTGATAGGAATTCTCTTGTTGAGACCCTATGAATCGATTGAAACCTCAGATTCATACTAGAACCACGATGATTCAATAAAACCCAAAAACTAAGACCAAGGGTTCTATGAGTAAGAACTATTTGATCATCACTTATTCATAGATGTAATGACTAAAAATCCAGAGAAAGATTTGTCCTTCGGTCAAAATAAGCATGATTCTAAAGGAAGAAAAATCGTTCAATTTATCAAATACCTCTTTGTTTGAAAATTTTTTGAAGTCCAGTCACGAGGTCTGAATAGTAGGTATGAATCATAGTTCAAATATTTCTTGATCTATTCCATATATTCCGTGCTCCAGATACTAGGATGAATATCCGACGAGGCAGAACCATCTCTGTCGAGATGACAGACCCATTCTCTGTACTATCAATAGGATCAATTATAACAAGTCGCACACTCATATTCCGGAAATACCGAAACAACGGAATTCCACGGTCAAACTACCAGAATGGACTATAAATCTGAGTCCTAAGTGATTCATTTTTGATTGAAAAGCTAGGGCTTCTGGTTCTTATGGACCTAATTCATTGAAATTCCATCCAGTAAAACGGAAGAATTATAAATCTCTAAAATAATAGATAGGAATATCGCAAATAGAGCCATTGCGACACCCATAAATGGGGTGGTTCCCCATCCAGGAGCCACTTTACCATATTCTGAATTCAATGGTTTCAATAAATCCCCTGTAATAGTTCGTCTTGGCCCAGATCTAGCACTACCCTCAACGGTTTGTGTAGCCATAAATACTATTGCATTGGTTGAGATCTGTTGACTTTGTATACTATTCCGTTGTAAATAAACGATCTTATCGTAGCATAGATCCATCGTGGTCTTGAAATTCTCTAATAATGGAAACAGCAACCTTAGTCGCCATCTCCATATCTGGTTCACTTGTAAGCTTTACAGGGTACGCCTTATATACCGCTTTTGGGCAACCCTCTCAACAACTAAGAGATCCATTCGAGGAACACGGAGACTAATTGAAGTAATGAGTCCCCCATATGGGGGACTCATTACTTCAATTAAGATAATGAAAAATCATTTCATCTTTTTAGTCGGGACCTTAGGCGGTTCTCGAAAAAATATAGCGAAAAAGATTATCCCTAAAGTCGAGACTAAGAGGAATGTATAAACCAATGCTTCCATAGATTCGATCGTTGTTTACAATTATAGCTTCCACACCTGTTCATTTAGGATTATTTCCCAGATAAAGAAAGGACAAGAGCAAAGAAAGGCGATGATTCAAATCAATATTTCTACGGTACCTTATGTCAAATCAAAAAAATCAAATATCAAATATAGAGGCGAAAGATACCGGAGCAATGTTGTATCAGACTACCTGTCTCCTTGTAGTTGGATCTCCAAGTTTTTGGAATGCTCCAAATTCTACTTGAGCATCCAAATCTGGGTCAATCCCAGCAAAAACATCTCTGAACAAGGTTCGAGCGCCATGCCAAATGTGTCCGAAAAAGAAGAGCAAAGCAAACGTAGCATGTCCAAAAGTGAACCAACCCCTTGGACTGCTCCGAAAAACACCATCGGATTTCAAAGTAGCACGATCTAATTCAAAAATTTCACCCAATTGGGCACGTCTAGCATATTTTTTCACAGTAGCAGGATCGCTATAGCTGACTCCATTGAGTTCACCACCATAGAACTCAACAGTTACACCCACTTGTTCGACACTATACTTCGATTCTGCCCTTCTAAAAGGAACATCGGCTCTCACAATTCCGTCTCCGTCCACCAAAACTACTGGAAATGTTTCAAAAAAAGTAGGCATACGGCGTACAAAAAGTTCATGCCCTTCTTTATCTCTAAAGATAGGGTGTCCTAACCATCCAACAGCTATCCCATCCCCGCTGTCCATTGAGCCTGCCCGGAATAATCCACCTTTCGCCGGATTATTACCGATGTAATCATAAAAAGCTAATTTTTCGGGAATTTTAGACCAAGCTTCCGATAAACTCAGATTTTCGGATAGACTGGCGCCAACTCTTCGATATATTTCTTGCTGGAAGTATCCCTGATCCCACTGATAACGAGTGGGACCAAATAATTCGATCGGGGTAGTTGCTGAACCATACCACATAGTTCCAGCAACAACGAAAGCTGCAAAAAAGACAGCAGCGATACTACTGGAAAGCACAGTTTCAATATTGCCCATACGTAATCCTTTGTATAGACGTTGGGGTGGGCGGACACTAAGATGGAATAGACCTGCTAATATACCCAATGTACCTGCTGCAATATGATGAGAGGCTATTCCTCCCGGAACAAAGGGATCAAAACCTTCCGCACCCCATGCTGGATTTACAGGTTGTACTTTTCCGGTTAGGCCATAAGGATCGGATACCCATATTCCAGGACCATACAAGCCTGTTACATGAAATGCGCCAAACCCAAAGCAAGCCACCCCTGAGAGAAATAAATGAATTCCAAAAATCTTGGGCAAATCCAAAGAGGGTTTTCCCGTACGTTCATCACAGAATATTTCTAGGTCCCAATACACCCAATGCCAGATAGCTGCTAAGAAGCACAAGCCAGAAAACACAATATGTGCCCCGGCCACACCTTCGTAACTCCAAATACCCGGATTCGTTATAGTTCCTCCTGTAATACTCCAACCGCCCCATGAATTGTTTATTCCTAAACGAGTCATGAAGGGTATAACGAACATACCCTGCCTCCACATTGGATCAAGAACGGGGTCAGAAGGATCAAAAACTGCTAATTCGTATAGAGCCATCGAACCGGCCCAACCGGAAACTAGAGCTGTATGCATTATATGGACAGAAAGCAGCCGACCGGGATCATTCAATACGACGGTATGAACACGATACCAAGGCAAACCCATGGAAATACCCCTTTCTCAAAGAAAAAATAGATACTATGTAACTTTATCACATTGGAAATAACTATGCTATGGACCTCACCTTTTCATTGGATTATCTCGAAACAAGGGTTAATATTTATTCTGTTCCGTTAGTAATAATTGAACAATTCTGTTCGTAGGAACAAAGAGAAGCAGATCTATTCTATACCCAATAAGTACCAATACGCAATGGGGGGATTAATCCTATTTTTTGTGAGCGAATGTATAGATACTTGTTTCTCATTCGAACGATCCGTTCGTAAGAATTTTCCTTTATTCCGTCTTCCTCTATGAATCTTCCAATCTATCGATAAAATACGATAAACGACAATATTATGAAGACAATAAACCATTGTTTGTTACGTTTCCACATCAAAGTGAAATAGAATACTTCATTTTTCTTTCATTTAATGCCCATTGGTGTTCCAAAAGTACCTTTTCGGAGTCCTGGAGAGGAAGATGCAGTTTGGGTTGACGTATAGTGTGACTTGTCAGACATATTGGGTCATATGGGATTTCCCCGTTCTCTCCCCCGATCGAGATATCCTCTGTTTCGCCCAAGAAAGATTGATTGAACCATCAATAATTCGAAGCGTGAAGTGCAATTAGATCAATTTATTTGGTTGGAGGATCAATATTCTCAATTAAAAGAATTTATGGTTGGCTTGGACCAATAAAATGAAGTATATAGGCTCCGTTCAGAAAATACCAAGGTAATCCATGTATGATTACCACCCTATCAGAAATGATTCCTTTATACCATATGAGTGATCTCAAATTGCCAATTAATGGAATAATATGATGAATACATCGAATATTTTGTGGAAGGCATGAAAATTAAACAAATTGAAAAAAAAAAAAGAAGTCATAGCAAAAAGAAGTGGTACTGGGATCATTTGTCCTATATGTGCAAATCGAATTCGGGCAGATCTTTACCCGGAGTAGAGCATAAACCTAAAAGAGTGGAAGAGGCCCATTCGGGAACAAGAAAATTACATCGTGATTTAGATCTCGATGAAACAATACATCAATGAGGGGTTAGCTCGATAAGTTCAGTGAATTCTTTTTTGATTTTATAGGGAAGCAAGTCAAAACTCATGTTTCTTAAAAAATGGAAGAAAAAGCCCGCTACGAAAAAAGAAATAGGGCTGGAATCGACAATTTCTTTTTTTTTTTTTTTTTCTCAATTTTGATTTTTTGAACCGTATGCACCCAAAGGTGCGTGTACGGTTCCTAAGGAATAGAATTTTGTCCTAATCAACCGACTTCATCGAGAAAGATTACTTTTTTTAGGCCAAGAAGTTGATAGCGAGATCTCGAATCAACTTGTTGGTCTCATGGTATATCTCAGTATAGAGGATGATACCAGGGATCTGTATTTGTTTATAAATTCTCCCGGCGGATGGGTAATCCCAGGAATAGCTATTTATGATACTATGCAATTTGTGCCACCCGATGTGCATACAATATGCATGGGATTAGCCGCTTCAATGGGATCTTTCATCCTGGTTGGAGGAGAAATTACCAAACGTCTAGCATTCCCTCACGCTTGGCGCCAATGAGTTTTTTTATTTGAGAGAAAAAAAGACTATGCCTTCGTCATATGGAATATGAATAAAATAATAATAATATTAAGTAATAATAGCATGGCATTTCAAGTTCGATATGAGCAAACTATTATTATTTTTTCATAATATGAGATTATGTATCGAGATAGTAGTATGAAAGAAAGGTTATTTCCGACTTGATCTTATGTATCGGGGTCCATTTCAGCGTCACAAACCTTTTTGCTTCCACATCAGAAGTCTCTTTCCAATATTTATGTTATGAAAGAGTGTGAAAATAAAAAAAAAAAAAGATCATTTTTTACTTATTTTTATTTGATCGGATCAGAAAGAAACTTTGGGATTGCTGAATCACAGACGAGATAAATATATAAAGCAACGGAACCATCATAGTATTTTTTGATTACTCCGAAAGGAAGGATGGTAAATGGATCATTCAACGATCTGGGTCTGATAGATTCGACTTGTCTCTTTCTTCGATGAAAAAAGAGAAAAAAAATTCCATTACAGAGCCGTATGCACAAAAGATGCCTGTACGGTTGTTCAATTCTATCTTTTTCTCCCTGCTTGTTATTCTTTATCCCTTCCCTTCGCCCAATCATGCGAGATAGAGGAATCGTTCATTATGTTATATCATCAGGGTTATGATCCATCAACCTGCTAGTTCTTTTTATGAGGCACCCACAGGAGAATTTATCCTGGAAGCGGAAGAACTACTGAAACTCCGCGAAACCCTCACAAGGGTTTATGTACAAAGAACGGGCAATCCTTTATGGGTTGTATCCGAAGACATGGAAAGGGATGTTTTTATGTCAGCAACAGAAGCCCAAGATTATGGCATTGTTGATCTTGTAGCGATCGAAAATACCGGGGATTTCGCATAAATCTTTGATTCCATTTCGAATCATAATTTGAATGAACCCTTATTTGATCTTTTATCTTCTTACCTGGGTAAAATATGAAATGGAAGTAATTCATAATCATCCGGTTAGGATCGATCTAAACCAGCCCATTCTGTATATGATTCAGCATGCCAACTATTAAACAACTTATTAGAAACACAAGACAGCCAATCAGAAATGTCACGAAATCCCCCGCTCTTCGAGGATGTCCTCAGCGTCGAGGAACATGTACTAGGGTGTATGTGCGACTCGTTCAGATCATGAGCTAGAACAAATGAGACGATTTTTACAGTATCAATGACTCGTACCAATGAATAGAATGGAAGAACTCCATTCACTATCGAAAAATAAAGATCTCTCGTATACCTCTATTTGTATGGAATTTATGGTTTCCATTGGTGCAAATCCAATCACCTCGATTTGAGATGAAAAGCAATTCCCATTGGTAGCAAATGGTTATCCATTAAGCGGGGGAATGATATTTAAGAAGCAGAAAGATTATGCTCCTACTCTTGCAAGAACGGACTAACAGGGTCAGCTACCTATTCAACCTTCATAATTAAATGCCGTCACTGTATGGATAGATCCCATTGAAAAAAGACCTATTACTCGATAATTCATCGGTAGAGCCAAAGAGCGTGAACTGTACAAGTTACCAATAACATTGATTAAATGAGGAAAGGGGCTCCGGTGTATAGAGAGGACCTCGCCGTTTAAGAAGTAACCATAGAAACGATGGAAGCCACTATTTGTCCATTTACGATTTATTTTATACCTAATATCGGTACAATTTCTTTTTTTTTTTTTGAGGTGAAATGCCTGGAAGAAATAAAAAAATCGTGGTTGGGAAGGTTATAGTAGCAAAAGCCATTGGAATTTGTATTTTAATTTTATACATCGGAAGAATCCGTTTTGTTATTAATAAACCAGGAGAGGGGAAAAGAATGACTGAAAGAAAAGAAATCAATTAGTTATTCATCCAAGTTTCTTTTGATTCAATGACCAGAGTTAGACGAAGATATATAGCTCGGAGACGTAGAACAAAAATTCGTTTATTTGCAGCAACCTTTCGAGGGGCTCATTCAAGACTTACTCGAACTACTACTCAACAGAAAATGAGAGCTTTGGTTTCCACTCATCGGGATAGAGGCAGGCGAAAGAGAAGTTTTCGTCGTTTGTGGATCACTCGGATAAATGCAGTAACTCGTGAGAATAGGGGATCCCATAGTTATAGTCGATTAATACTTGATCTGTACAAGAGGCAGTTGCTTCTTAATCGTAAAATACCTGCACAAATAGCCATATCAAATAGGAATTGTCTTGACACGATTTCCAATGCGATCATCAAATAAGGAGATTGGAAGGAATTCACTGGAATACTTTAAACGGAGTTCCCCGGAGAATGAACTCCGGGAGGGTATAGTAGAAATTCGTATGATAAGATAAGTAGTAGGAATGAACGAACACGTTTCAATAAAAAAAAAGATTTATTCTTCCCCCATTCTTTTTTTTATTATTACATTACGGCGCGACAATCTCTCGGCTTTTTCGAACAAAACTTCAATCTGAGTTCGAATTAGAGTTTTGATTCGATTGAGGAATAGGCTTAGTTATTTCTGGTTCTAGGACCAGTAGTTCTAGGGATCGACCCGGTTCTCTCAAACTGTTTCTCATTATTAAGAAAAGGTAACGAAGATAAAATACGAGCTTGTTTTATAGCAATAGTAATTAATCGTTGTTGTTTCAAGGTTAATCTATTTACTCGTCTAGATAATATTTTTCCTTGTTCACTAATAAATTGATTAATTAAACTCATGTTTCTATAATCAATTCGATCCCCCGATCCAATTGGGGGCAAACGCCTATGAAAAGATCGCTTGGATTTATGAAAGGGCCGCTTGGATTTATCCATGGTTTATTTCTTATTTCTAAAATCCGATTTCTTCATTCATTTCGGATCCGACCAAAATAGGACTGGATTTGTATATATTATATATGTATATGTAATTTCTTCCTCTTCCTTGGAAGAGTGGCACACGCGTTCCGTTCGATTTATTTCTTTATCTCCCCATGAATCGTATGTTTGTAACAATAAGGGCAGAATTTTTTCAAGTCCAATTGACTAGGTGTATTGTGTCGATTCTTTTGAGTAATATATCTGGAAATGCCCCGCGATTCTTTATTCAAACCATTTCGGACACAACTGGTACATTCCAAAATAACTACTACTCTGACATCTTTACCCTTAGCCATGAACCTCCTTTGGATTTTGAATTCACTCAATTCTATTCTTCTATTTTCTATTCGAACCGAAGCGAAGAAGAAAGGAATGAAAAATAAATAGGCGAGAAGTTGCTAACTCGAAATCCAATTCAATTATGAAAGATTTCGTTGCAATCAATAGAGTAATCAAATTATTAAGTAATACAAATATTTCTAACTATCAATTATTCCCAATCCCAGTATTTCATTTAGTATCTTGTATGATCTTGAACAGCCTGCCCTCGACCCACATTTCCATTTCTGTTCTCCCTATATTAACCCGAACCCGAGTTTCGATGAGATTCAATCCACTTTTATTCTTTACTCTTTCTTTCCTATCCTAAAGAACTGAAAAAAAGGGGGGGTTAGTCGCAGAGAATTTATTGTATCTCTAATCTTCTTGATCCCTTCCCATGTCAATAACTAGAATGAAAAAAAGGGGAATGTCAACGCATCTGGGAATAAACGATTGATCTCTATCAATAGACCCGCCAAAGACCCGAACCATAGAGTAGTTAGCACAGGTGCCGTGGAGAGATATGTTTTTATATCTCGCATTGAAAATCCTCCTTCTTTTTCTTTAACTTTATTGACTTTATTGTATATTGTAATACATATATGATCAGATGCATATGTAGTTAAAGATCATTTGTACGGGGAATCTCTAACCAAAATGGATATATACAACGATCCGGTAGATGAAATCTACCTGTCCCTAAAACAGAAAAAGATGAACCCTCCTTCCTGAGCACTACTGATAAATATTCATTCCTTTATACGTTTATACGTTAGGTATGTATATAATTCTTTATGAGAATGAAACCAAAAAACCAAAAAGAAGAAATGGCAAAAGAAATTCTATTTAGATAGAGGAAATTAGGATGTGGAAAACAAAACATGGATTCCCTACAATGGCACTGTACAACAAATGAAAGGGATGTAGCGCAGCTTGGTAGCGCGTTTGTTTTGGGTACAAAATGTCACGGGTTCAAATCCTGTCATCCCTACTTATCACTTCTCCTATGGACAGTAACGAGGGGTCAATTGAGATCGATTAAAATTGGACACAATCTACCATTTTATGATACTATACATACAAGATGTATTGGGGGTACAAAAAGAATCCTTTTCTTGACATCCGTATCTCCCATCATAATAAAGCGCTCTTAGTTCAGTTCGGTAGAACGTGGGTCTCCAAAACCCGATGTCGTAGGTTCAAATCCTACAGAGCGTGATTCTGTTCTTTTAATGTAATGTTGAATCACAATAAAATAACTTCACTAACTTGAACTGCAACCTGAATTTGACCTCCTGGAGATTAAGGAGGAGGTCAATTAAAAAAAAGAGATGTTACTCAATTAAAGGTCCAACTGATCGCCGCGTCTGTATTGTAAATATGCAGTTACGAATAATCCGGCCAAAGTAATGGGAATTAGACCTAACACAATTCCAAATAGAAAAACTTCAATCATT